AAATTTAAACCATTTAAATGGTTTAAGTATAAATAATAAAAGCATTAAGTGGATGCCTTGGCATTAATTTAATTTTTAGGACGTAAAAAATGCGAAAAGCTATATTAAATATTATTATATTTTGAAATATAGATTTCCTAAAGAAAACTTTTTCTTTGTGAAAATTTTAAAAACAGTGAATTGAAATATCTAAGTAACTGTTAAAAAAATCAAACGAGATTCTGTGAGTAATGACGAATGAAAATGGAAATTAGGTTTATAAAACTAAAACAATTATTTGAAAAATTTTGAAAAATTTACTTAAGAAGGTGAAAGTCCTGTAGAATAATTATTAATTTTATTATAGTAAAAAGAGGTATGTGTAATCTTTTTCGAATATTGGGGAACCACCCTCAAAACCTTTTAAAAATTAATGATCGATAGTGAACAAGTACTGTAAAGGAAAGGTGAAAAAGAACTTTTGAGTTTGAAATAATTCTGAAACTTAATGTTAATAATCAATTGGAACTTTTTTAAAAAGTGACAGTGTACCTTTTGCATAATGGGCCAGCAAGTTTATTTTTATAGCAAGCTTAATTTAATAAAGTAGGCGTAGATAAATCAAGTTTTAAAAAGCTTTTTAGTTATATAAATAAGACCCGAAACTGAGTGATCTAACCATGAACAGATTGAAAAATAGGTAAAACTATTTGGAGGATCGAACTCACATATGTGGCAAAATATGGAGATGATTTGTGGTTAGGAGTGAAAGGCTAATCAAACTCAGAGATAGCTGGTTTTCCGCGAAATCTATTGAAGTAGAGCATTTAAAATCTTTTTTTGGGGTAGAGCACTCATTGAGCTAGGGGGTGTAAAAACTTACTAAATTCTTAGAAACTCCGAATACAAAAAAAAGTAATTTAAATAGACAGACATTAGGCGCTAAGGTCTATTGTCAAGAGGGAAACAGCCCAGATTGATCGCTAAGGTCTCTAAATAATATTCTAAGTGAAAAAGGAAGTGAAAAAATTATTACAACCAGTAGGTAGGCTTGGAAGCAGCCATCCTTTAAAGAAAGCGTAATAGCTCATTGGTCTAGTTTTTTTGCGCCTAAAATGTATCGAGACTTAAGAAATTTACCGAAGCGGCAAGTTTTATTTAAAATAAAACGGTAGCGGAACATTCTGTATGTTAATAAAGATATATTGTGAAATATATTGAAGATATCAGAAAAGAAAATGCTGGCATTAGTAACAAAAAATAACGTATATGAATCGTTATCACCGTAAATCCAAGGGTTTCTATGTTAAAATGTATTGCATAGAGTGAAACGGCCCCTAAGAAAGATTTGACGAAAGCAAATTTTGATGGGATAATTTTTAAATTAAATTTTTTTAAAAAAGTGACAAAAATTTTTTAATTTTTCAGGAAATAGCTTTTTTAATTAAAAACCGTACCCTAAACCGACACAGGTGGATAGGTCGAGTAGACTAAGGTGAATGAGAGAACTATATTGAAGGAACTCGGCAAAATGACTTTGTAACTTCGGGATAAAAAGTACCTAATTATTTAAATTAATTAGGTGTCACAAAATAGGGGGTTGCGACTGTTTAATAAAAACTTAGGACTCTGCTAAATGGTAACATGATGTATAGGGTCTGACACCTGCCCGGTGCTGGAAGATTAAAAGGAGATGTTTGCGCATTAAATGGAAGTCCCAGTAAACGGCGGCCGTAACTCTGACGGTCCTAAGGTAGCGAAATTCCTTGTCGGGTAAGTTCCGACCTGCATGAATGGTGTAACGACATCCCCGCTGTCTCCAATATAGACTCAGTGAATTTGAATTATCCGTGAAGATGCGGATTTTCTATAGTTAGACGGAAAGACCCCGTGAACCTTTACTACATCTTTATATTGTTATTTTATCTAATACGTGTAGCATAAGTGGTAATCTTTTAGATCTTTACGCTAGTAAATTGTTTAGATATCCTTGAAATACCACTCTTATTATAATAAATAACTAATATTTTTTTAAATAGACATTGTATGGTTGGTAGTTTGACTGGGGCGGTCACCTCCTAAAGAGTAACGGAGGTGTACAAAGGTAAGCTCAAATTGGATAATAGTATCAATTGTAGAGCATAATGGTAAAAGCTTGCTTGACTGTAAGATAGACATATCAAACAGGGACGAAAGTCGGTCATAGTGATCCGATAATTCTTTGTGGAAAGATTATCGCTCAACGGATAAAAGGTACTCCGGGGATAACAGGCTGATGACTCCTAAGAGCTCCTATCGACGGAGTCGTTTGGCACCTCGATGTCGACTCATCACATCCTGGAGCTGAAGAAGGTTCCAAGGGTTCGGCTGTTCGCCGATTAAAGTGGTACGTGAGTTGGGTTTAGAACGTCGTGAGACAGTTTGGTTCCTATCTTCTATAGATGTTTTGAAAAATGAAAGAATCTAACTCTAGTACGAGAGGACCGAGAAGGGTAAATCTCTGGTGTATCGGTTGTTGAAAAGCATCGCCGAGTAGCTAAATTTATTTTGGATAATTACTGAAAGCATCTAAGTAAGAAACCATTCTTAAAAATTTTTTCATATAAAAACTGTAAAAGACGATTACATTGATAGGTTTTAAGTATAAGTATTGTAAAATATTAAGCTTAAAAATACTAAACGTTTTAAAAATTAAAATATAATTATTTCTTTGTAGCTCAACGGTAGAGCAAATGGCTGTTAACCATTAGGTTGTAGGTTCAAATCCTATCAAAGAAGTTTTATATTTTAGGTCGAATAGCCAAGTCAGGTTTACGGCAGTAGTTTGCTAAACTATCAGTTAATTTATTAACTCGTGGGTTCAAATCCCACTTCGACTTATTTTCTTAATAATTAATAAGATGATGTAGTTTAATGGTAGAGCGTGGGAATCATAATCCTAATGTTGTAGGTTCAAATCCTACCATCATTATTATTTCTTAAATAAAAATACCATTATTATTATTATTCTAAAACGGAAGGTAGCATAGTCTGGCTAATGCATCTGTTTTGGGAACAGAAGATCAAAGGTTCAAATCCTTTTCTTCCGAAAATGGGTAATAAGATGAGATAGAGTAATAGGTAACTTATCAGGCTCATAATCTGAAGATGTAGGTTCAAGTCCTGCTCTCATCATTTCATTAATAAAATTTATGATTCAAATTCAAACTAAATTAAAAGTAAACGATAATAGCGGTATTAAAATAGGACAATGTTTAAAAATTTATAAAAAAAAAGTAGGAAAAATTGGTGATACAATTTTAATTTCTGCAAAAAAATTACGTTTAAATCAAAAAAAAAAAATTAAAATAATTAAAGGAGATTTATTTAAAGCTTTAATTATTCATACAACATATCAAAAAAAAAGTACTATAGGTAATTTAATAAAATTTGATAAAAATTGTATAATTATTTTAAATAATCAAAATAAACCTTTAGGGACACGTATCTTCGGTCCAATTACTTCTGAATTTAGAAAACAAAAAAATTTCAAAATATTATCATTAGCTTCAAATATTTTATAAAAATCTATGGAAAAAAATTTACAAAATCATTATCAAAATATTACTGTTTACGATCTTTTAACAAAATTAAATCTTAAAAATATATTTGAAATTACTAAAATTACTAAAATTTGTTTAAATATTGGTTTTAAAAATGCAAATATTGAAAAAAAAAAATTAATTAATATAATTTTACTTTTAAAATTAATAACGAATCAAAAACCTATAATCACAAAATCAAAAAAAAATAATATTTTTTTAAAAATAAAGAAAAATTCAATTATTGGTTGTAAAATAACTTTAAGAAAAAAAAATATTTTTAATTTTTTAGCAAAAATTTTAATTTTCATTTTACCAAATTTAACTAAAATAAATTTTAATTTTACAAATAAAAACATTTTTAATTTTCAAATTCAAAATGTTTTACAGTTTTTCGAATTAAAAACAGAATTCTTAAAATTTAAAGATATACCTCCAATAGATGTATCAATTCATACAAATGCAAAAAATAATAATGAATTATTTTTATTATTAAATTCATTTTTAATAATAAAAAAATAATTTTTTAGCAAAAATAGCTCAATGGTAGAGTATAACCTTGCCAAGGTTAATGTTGAGGGTTCGAGTCCCTTTTTTTGCTTTATATATGTTAAATAAATGGACCCAAAGGCGGTATTTGGTATTTCCATTAAATTTAATAAGGGAATAATAAAAGAATTGACATTTATTTTGTGATTATAGATTAATTGGTAAATCATTTTCCTTCCAAGTAAATATTGTGGGTTCGAGTCCCACTAATCACATATTAGGAGAAATGGCTGAGTGGTTAAAGGTGGCAGACTGTAAATTTGTTGAAGTAATTTCTACGTAGGTTCGAATCCTACTTTCTCCAAAAATATATTTATACGTAATTTTATAAATACAGGTAACTTTGATTTTTTATAATTAAAATAAATATTTATTATTTATATTTTTCACAAGAAAATAATAAAAATATATTTAAGTACATTAAGGTTACAGCTTTTTGTTCTATTTTTAATTCAAATATTGCTGAATGTTCCTGTAGGGAATCATGTGATAGTAACTTTTATCTGAAAGAGAAAGAGTTGCACCTTTTAGATAGAAAAAAGCACCATTATTTTAAACTATTCTAAATAATTTAAAAGATAGTAATAGTTAAATATACCTTGTTGCAGTTTTAAAAATGGAGTTTTAATTCTTTAGCCTATTATTCAAATAATGTGGAATATGACATAACTAGCGGATAGTTTAATAGATGTAAAATAGGTAATAGATTATTATATATATCGATGACTACTAAAAAGACTACAAATTCATGTTTAAAATTATCTAATAATGAATTTGCAATTCAAAGAATGATGCTTTATTTAATTTACATGAAACCTATACAGAGGGAACATCTAGTATTTTGTTAAGAGGAGTCTGCTATTATTTTAACCGGTACACCTTTTTTAAGAGATATTGATGAAAATTAAAAAAACATTTATAATAAATAAATGTTTTTTAAATATAATTTAAATAAAAATAATAGAAATTTTTTATCCTTTAAGACAATATAAAATGAGAATTAATATAAGAATGTTATATTATTAAAATTTAAATCTTTGTTATTTTAAAAATATATATTAAATCATTAATATAAAAATTAAATAGAGTTTGATCCTGGCTCAGAATAAATGCTATCGGTATGCTTAACACATGCAAGTTGAATGTTTTTAAAACATAGCGAACGGGTGAGTAACACGTGAATTATCTACCTTTTAATTCGGAATAATTAGTTTTCTAAAAATTCGGAATAAATAAATTAAAGTTTTTTAACGTTAAAAGATGAGTTTGCGCAAGATTATGGTAGTTGGTAGTTTAAAAGACTACCAAGCCTATTATCTTTAGCTGGTTTGAAAGAATGATCAGCCACATTGGGACTGAGACACGGCCCAAACTTTTTTAAAGGCAGCAGTGGGGAATTTTGGACAATGAGCGAAAGCTTGATCCAGCAATACCGAGTGAGTGATGAAGGCTAATTAGGTTGTAAAGCTCTTTCATTAAGGAGGAAAATGACAGTACTTAAAAAAGAAGTTCCGGCTAATACCCGTGCCAGCAGCCGCGGTAATACGGGAGGAGCGAGCATTATTCGGAATGATTAGGCGTAAAGGGTTTGTAGGTGGTTTTTTAAGTTGAAAGAAACAAATTAAAGCTCAACTTTATACATTTTTTCAAAACTGATAAACTGGAGTATAAATAGAGGATAATGGAATTTCTATTGGAGTGATAAAATACGTTGATAATAGAAGGAAGACCAATGGCGAAGGCAATTATCTGGGTATATACTGACACTGAGAAACGAAAGCTTGGGTAGCGAACGGGATTAGATACCCCGGTAGTCCATGCTGTAAACGATGAGTGCTAATATTTAGAATTTTTAGATATAATAGCTAACGCGTTAAGCACTCCGCCTGAAAAGTATAATCGCAAGATTGAAATTCAAAGGAATTGACGGGAGTCTACACAAGCGGTGGAGCATGTGGTTTAATTCGATAATACGCGCAGAACCTTACCAACTCTTGCTAATTTTTATATAAAATATTATATAAAAAACAGGCGTTGCATGGCTGTCGTCAGCTCGTGTTGTGAAATGTTTGGTTAAATCCTTTAACGAGCGCAACCCCTATTGTTAGTTGCTATTTTATTAAAAAAAATAAAAGCACTCTAACAAAAAAATTAATGATAGGTTAATGGAAGGTGGGGATGACGTCAAGTCTTCATGGCCCTTATGAGTTGGGCTACACACGTGCTACAATGATAATTACAGTGAGAAGCAATAATGATCAAAGTTGGAGCAAATCTTTAAAAATTATCCTAGTTCGGATTAAGGGCTGAAACTCGCCCTTATGAAGTTGGAATCGCTAGTAATCGCAGAACAGCATGCTGCGGTGAATATGTTACTGGACTTTGTACACACCGCCCGTCACATCAGGGAAGTTGATTATTTTTAAAATAATTTTTAATTATTTAATATTATTATGTAATTTTTTAATTATAATAATTTATAATTTATATTAAATAAATTAAAATTCCTAAAAAGTAATTAGTAACTTTGATGAAGTCGTAACAAGGTAGTCGTAGGGGAACCTGTGTCTGGAAGAGATCTTTAAACATTCTTAAATTAATTTTCAAAAATATAAGGAAAATAGTTTAATTGGTAAAATCATAGTCTCCAAAATTATTGTTATGGGTTCAAGTCCCATTTTTCCTGTTTTATTTAATTTATTAAATTATTATAAATCAAAAAATTTTATAATATCTGAAATTAATTAAATTCAAGTTATAAAAATAAAATTTTATTTAAAATACTTTTTAACAAAAGGGAATTTAAATTTAGATTTATAATAATTTAATAAATTAAATAGAAATTTAATAAGATTATAAATAGAAATTTAATAAGATTATGCAAAAAAAATTAAAAATTTTATTTTTATTATTATTTTTAAGTATAAGCATAAGCATTTTTATCTTATACTTACATAACGTTTTACCTTATATTAATATAAAAATTATATTTTTATTATTAAAAAACAGAATTAATATCTTTACTCTATGTATAGATGATGACCACTTTCATCCACGTTATATATCGAGTGGGGATTTTAATTTATTAATTATGGAATTATCAGAAGATTTTTCTTAAAAAAAAAAATTATAACAAGTTAATTTAAAATAGATGAAAAAAAATTATAACAAGTTAATTTAAAATAGATGAAAAAAAATTATAACAAGTTAATTTAAAATAGATGAAAAAAAATAAAGAGGGATTGTTTTTTTTTAAAAAAATGCATTAATATTCTCATAAATATCAAATTACCATATAAAAGAGATTTGTACCTATAAAATGTTATATAATTATAATAAAATTTTTTAATTTTAAAGATACAATGTTTTAATAGAAATTATTTTTTAAAAATTTTATATTATTTAAGAAAAAAAATATTTTATTAGTTTTTCTAAATATAAATAATACTATTTATATTTTTTTGAATTAAAAAATTCAACAATATTTAATTTTGTATATATTAAAAAAAATCAACAATATTATGACAATAACAAATTATATAAATAATCAATTTACTTTTTTAGATATGGCAGAACCTTGGCAATTAGGTTTTCAAGATCCAGCAACTCCAGTTATGGAAGGTATTATTAACTTTCATCATGATTTAATGTTTTTTTTAATTATGATTACTGTATTTGTTTGTTGGATGTTATTTAGAGTTATTACTCTTTTTAATGAAAAAAAAAATAAAATACCATCAACTGTTGTACATGGAGCTACTATAGAAATTATTTGGACTTCAATTCCAGCTTTAATTTTATTAACAGTTGCAGTTCCTTCTTTTGCGTTATTATATTCAATGGATGAAGTAATTGACCCAATTATTACTTTAAAAGTAATTGGTAGTCAATGGTATTGGAGTTATGAATATTCAGATAATTTAGAATTTTCAGATGAACCTTTAATTTTTGATAGTTATATGGTACAAGAAGATGATTTAGCTATTGGTCAATTTAGACTTTTAGAAGTAGATAATCGTGTAGTAGTTCCAACTAATAGTCATATTAGAGTATTAATTACTGCATCGGATGTATTACATTCATGGGCTATACCATCATTAGGTATAAAATTAGATGCTTGTCCAGGCCGTTTAAATCAAACTTCGATGTTTATTAAAAGAGAGGGTGTTTTTTATGGACAATGTAGTGAAATTTGTGGAGTAAATCATGGATTTATGCCTATTGTTATAGAAGCAGTATCATTAGAAGATTATTTAACTTGGTTAAAAAATAAAATTAATTTTGATTTTAATGTATAATAAGTAAAAACATATATGATATTTAAAATCATTGGTATAATTTTTATAGGAATATTATTATTTACAGATATTAAACAAATAATTAACAAAATTAAGCAATTTTTCCATAAATAATGGAAATTAAAAAAGCCAACGCTTTTTTTAATAAAAATATCAATAATTTTGCATTTAAAATAAATTAAAAAAAATATTCAAAAATGAATTTTCAAAATATAAATAAATGGTCAACAAGATGGCTTTTTTCAACAAATCATAAAGATATTGGAACTTTATATTTAATTTTTAGTGCTTTTGCTGGTGTTGTTGGTACAACATTTTCTCTTTTAATTAGAATGGAGTTAGCACAACCAGGTAATCAAATTTTTATGGGAAATCATCAATTATATAATGTTGTTGTTACCGCACATGCTTTTATTATGGTTTTCTTTTTAGTTATGCCTGCTTTAATAGGTGGTTTTGGTAATTGGTTTGTTCCTTTAATGATAGGTGCTCCTGATATGGCTTTTCCTCGTATGAATAATATTAGTTTTTGGTTATTACCTCCTTCTTTATTATTATTAGTTTCTTCAGCTATCGTTGAATCTGGGGCTGGTACTGGTTGGACGGTTTATCCACCATTATCTAGTGTTCAAGCACATTCAGGACCTTCGGTAGATTTAGCTATTTTTAGTTTACATTTATCAGGTATTTCTTCTTTATTAGGTGCTATTAATTTTATTTCAACAATTTATAATATGAGAGCTCCTGGTTTAAGTTTTCATAGATTACCTTTATTTGTATGGTCTATATTAATTACTGCATTTCTTTTATTATTAACTTTACCTGTATTAGCTGGGGCAATTACTATGTTACTAACTGATAGAAATTTAAACACTTCATTTTATGATCCATCAGGTGGAGGTGATCCCGTATTATATCAACATTTATTTTGGTTTTTTGGTCATCCAGAGGTTTATGTTTTAATTTTACCAGCATTTGGTATTATTAGTCAAGTTTCTGCATCTTTTGCAAAAAAAAATGTATTTGGTTATTTAGGTATGGTTTATGCTATGTTATCTATAGGTTTACTAGGTTCCATTGTATGGGCGCACCACATGTTTACTGTTGGTTTAGATGTAGATACACGCGCTTACTTTTCAGCAGCTACTATGATTATTGCGGTACCAACAGGTATTAAAATATTTAGTTGGTTAGCAACTTTATGGGGAGGTTCTCTAAAATTTGAAACACCTTTATTATTTGTTTTAGGTTTTATTTTATTATTTGTTATGGGTGGAGTAACTGGTGTAGCTATGTCTAATTCGGGTTTAGATATTGCATTACATGATACCTATTATATTGTGGGGCATTTTCATTATGTATTATCTATGGGAGCTGTTTTTGGTATATTTACTGGATTTTATTTTTGGATTGGAAAAATTTCTGGTCGTAGATATCCTGAAATTTTAGGACAAATCCATTTTTGGTTATTTTTTATTGGGGTAAATGTTACTTTTTTTCCAATGCATTTTTTAGGTTTAGCAGGTATGCCTAGAAGAATCCCTGATTTCCCTGATGCTATGAGTGGTTGGAATGCTGTAAGTAGTTTTGGTTCTTATATTTCATTTTTTTCAGCTTTATTCTTTTTTTACATTGTATATGTAACATTAGTTCACGGTAAAAAAATTGAAAATTAATAAATATAAATAATAGAATTCAGATTTTAAATAAAATAGCACAAATTTAATATACTTATAATTTAATAACACAATCTTAAATTATAATATTAAAAAAATATATTCTTTAAGATATTTTAAATAATTAAAAAATTAATAATATATTTATGTTATTACAAGCTTCTAAATTTTTAGGTGCAGGATTAGCTACTTTAGGATTAATTGGTGCTGGTATCGGTATCGGTAATGTTTTTGGTTCTTTAATTATAGGTATTTCAAGAAATCCTTCTTTACAACAAGAATTAATGAGAACTGCTATTTTAGGTTTTGCTTTAACTGAAGCAATTGCTTTATTCTGTTTAATGATGGCTTTTTTAATTTTATTTGCTTTTTAATTAAAATTAAATCCTACAAAATATAATAAAAATAAATTTTTATTATATTTTTACCTTGTTACGTAATTATTTATAGTAAATATCTAAATAATTTAAAAAAAAATATTTATTTTTTAATAATATATAAAAATTTAATATTTATAATTATTTTTAATTTATGAAAATTTTAAAAAAATTTAGTCAATATTTATTACAAATTTTACCTATAATAAATTATACTTTATATAAAAATGAATTATGTATTAATATTTCTTCAGATAAATTAATTCCTATTTTATTTTTTTTTAAAAATCATACAAATACACAATTTAAAGTATTATCTGAAATTTGTGCTGTTGATTATATTAATAAAGAAAAACGTTTTGAAATTATTTATAATTTATTAAGTATACGTTTTAATAGTCGTTTAAAGATTAAAATTACCATTAATGAATTACAACCTATAAATTCTATTATTAAAATATATAGAGCTGCAAATTGGTGTGAAAGGGAGGTTTGGGATATGTTTGGTATTTTTTTTTTAAATCATCCAGATTTAAGAAGAATTTTAACTGATTATGGTTTTGAAGGACATCCTTTACGTAAAGATTTCCCTTTAAGTGGTTTTTTAGAAGTTTTTTATAATGAATTAAAAAAAAGAGTTGTTTATGAACCTATTAATTTATCACAACAATATAGAGTATTTGAATTTAATAATCCTTGGGATAAAAAAATAAATATATAATATCTTATTTATTAAATTTATTAATTATTTTCGTTTTTAGGTAATTTTTCATTTCATATTATGAGATGGAACAAAAAATCATTATTTGCAGTTATTAATAATCATTTAATAGATTATCCTACTCCTATTAATTTAAATTATTTTTTTGGATTCGGTTCGTTAGCCGGTATTATGTTAGTAGTACAAATTTTAACTGGTATTTTTTTAGCAATGCATTATACACCACATATCGATTTAGCTTTTAATAGTGTTGAACATATTATGAGAGATGTTAATAATGGTTGGTTAATTAGATATACACATGCAAATGGAGCTTCTTTTTCTTTTATTGTAGTATACGTCCATATTTTTAGAGGTTTATATTATGGTTCTTATATAATACCGAGAGAAGCTATATGGTGCTCAGGTGTAATTATTTTTATTTTAATGATGGCTACTGCTTTTATGGGTTATGTTTTACCTTGGGGACAAATGAGTTTTTGGGGTGCAACTGTTATTACTAACTTATTTTCTGCAATCCCTTTAATAGGTAAAGATATTGTTGATTGGTTATGGGGAGGTTTTGCTGTTGATAATCCAACATTAAATCGTTTTTTTAGTTTACATTTTACTCTTCCTTTTATAATAGTAGGTGCTGTATTAGTTCACTTAATTTTATTGCATGAAGTTGGTTCTAATAATCCATTAGGTATTACATTAAAAACTGAAAATATACCTTTTTACCCTTATTTTTATACAAAAGATTTATTTGGTTTAATGGTTTTATTTTTAGTTTTTTTTATTTTTGTTTTTTATTATCCAAATACTTTAGGTCATCCAGATAATTATATTGAAGCTAATCCAATGAAAACACCTTTACATATTGTTCCTGAATGGTATTTCTTACCTTTTTATGCAATTTTAAGATCTATTCCTAATAAAATTGGTGGAGTTGTTGCAATGTTTGGTGCATTAATAATTTTATTAACTATACCTTTTACAAACTCATCTGAAATCAGAAGTACAGCTTTTAGACCTATTTTTAAAGTTTGTTATTGGTTATTAGTTATAGCTTTCTTAATATTAGGTTGGATTGGACAATGTCCAGTTGAATATCCTTATACTGAAATAGGTATTATAAGTATGATTTATTATTTTTTTTTTTTTATCATAATTATACCATTTTTAGGTAAATTTGAAGCATATTTAGTACGTTATAGTATTAATAAATAATTTAATTTTATTTATAAGTAATTTATTATTATATTACTTATAAATAAAATTAACAGCATTAATTAAATTAAATATATCAAGTTAAAATTATGCATAATAAAAAAAATATTAAACAATATTTTTTTATTATTTTTTTATTTAGTAATAAAATTATTAGTAAAATCGATAGCTAAAGTATTTAATTTTTTATCTAATTCTTTTGAAATTTCTTTTTTTGTTAAAATTTCTTCTAAAATATCAGAATGATTATTTTGAATAAAGTTTAACCAATTAGTTTCAAAAATTGAAATTTTATCTACAGCAATTTTATCTAAGAAACCTCGTACACCTAAATAAATAATTACAATTTGATTTTCAACAGATAAAGGTATATTTAAACCTTGTTTTAACATTTCTGTTAATCTAACCCCTCTATTTAATTGTTGTTGAGTAGTTGCATCTAAATCAGAACCAAATTGTGCGAAAGCTTGTACTTCTCTAAATTGTGCTAATTCTAATTTCATAGTACCTGCTATTTGTTTCATAGCTTTAATTTGAGCTGCAGAACCTACACGACTTACAGATAAACCAACACTAATTGCAGGTCTTTGACCTTCATTAAATAATTCAGTTTCTAAAAAAATTTGTCCATCAGTAATTGAAATAACATTAGTTGGGATATATGCCGAAACATCTCCTGCTTGTGTTTCGATAATAGGTAAAGCTGTTAAAGAACCACCACCTATTTTTCTATTCATTTTAGCAGCTCTTTCTAATAAACGAGAGTGTAAATAAAATACATCACCTGGGTAAGCTTCTCGACCTGGAGGTCTTCTTAATAATAAAGACATTTGTCTATAAGCTACAGCTTGTTTTGATAAATCATCATAAAAAATAACAGCATGTTTTCCGTTATCTCTAAAATATTCACCTAAAGCACAACCAGTATAAGGTGCTAAATATTGTAAAGGTGCCGAATCAGAAGCAGTAGCTGCTACAATAACAGAAAAAAACATTGCATTTTTTTCTTCTAAAGTTTTAGTTAATTCAGCAATTGTTGATCTTTTTTGACCTACACCTACGTAAATACAGTATAATTGATTATTTGTATCTTTTTTTAAATGAGGTTCTCTTTGATTAATTATAGTATCAATAGCAATAGAAGTTTTTCCTGTTTGTCTATCACCAATAATTAATTCCCTTTGTCCTCTACCAATAGGAATTAAACTATCTACAGCTTTTAAACCTGTTTGTACAGGTTCTTTAACACTTTCTCTAGGCATAATACCTGGAGCTTTAACTTCTACTCTACTTTCTAATTTACTATTAATTTGACCTTTACCGTCAATAGGTTGTCCTAGAGCATCTACTACTCTACCTAATACTTCTGGTCCTACAGGAACACTAACAATAGATCCGGTTCTTCTTACAAAATTACCTTCTTGAATTTCTCTATCATTACTAAAAACAACAACACCAACAACATCAGGTTCTAAATTTAAAGCCATTCCCTTAATATTACCATTATTAAATTCAACCATTTCACCAGCTTGAATTTTAGTTAAACCATAACATCTCGCAATACCATCGCTCATTGAAAGAACAATACCTGTTTCTTGTAAACTTTTTTCATCTTTATATTTTTTAATATTTGATTCCAATATATATGATAATTCAATAGCCATATAGGTTATTAAACTATCATATTATAAAATAATTATAAAAATTTATAATTATAAAAAATATATTAAATATATATTTTTATACCCTTTACGAGAATTGAACTCGTATCTTTGCCGTGAAAAAGCAATGTCCTAACCATTAGACTAAAAGGGCTTTTATTAAATAAAATAAAAATATTTTATTTAATAAAAATAAGAAAAATCGATATGTATTAAAATTTTAGATACACTTTCATGCAAACAACTTTCAAAAATTTTAGGATATAAACCTAATAAAAAGATATTTGCAATTAATATTAAATGTATTAAAAATTCACGATAAGTTAAATCATAATAAATTTTTAAATAAATATTTTGAATATTACCGTAACAAATCCGATTATAAAATAATAAAGAATAAATACCACCTAAAAACATACCAATTGTTGCGAAAACAGCTGTTGTAGTATTATCTTCAAAAATACCTGTTAAAATAAGAATTTCTCCAACAAAACTACTTGAACCTGGAATAGACATATTTGCTAATACATAAATAAATAATGCAATACAAAATAAAGGCATTGTATGTGCTAAACCTCCGTAATAATTAATAAAACGTGTATGATATCTATCATATAAACATCCAATTGAAAAAAATAAACCACTTGATACTAATCCGTGACTAATCATCTGAATAATACTACCCTCTAAACCTTGAATAGTTAAAGAAAATATACCTAAAATAATAAAATTCATATGAGCAACTGAAGCATAAGCAATAATACGTTTTAAATCTGTTTGTCTTATAGCTGTTAATGAAGCATAAATAACTGATATTAAACATAATACTAAAATATAAGGTGTAAAATATAAAGTCGCTTTCGGGAATAAAGGAACTAAAAATCTTATCATACCGTATGATCCTAATTTTAATAAAATACCAGCTAATAATACAGAACCTGCTGTAGGTGCCTCAACATGAGCTTCAGGTAACCAAACATGAAACGGTAACATTGGAACTTTAACAGCAAATGATAAAAAAAAAGCTAAGAAATATAATTTTTCATATGAGAAATTAAAATTACTATAATATAATATTTGATAATCTGTAGTACCAACAGTTAAAAATAAATGAATAATAGCTATAAACATAAATAATGAACCTGCTAATGTATACATAAAAAATAAATATGAAGCTTTAATTTTACGTTCTCTTGATCCCCAAATACCAATAATCAAAAACATTGGAATTAATACACTTTCAAAGAAAATATAAAAAATAAGGATATCTAATACACTAAATGAAATAATTAAACAAAATTCTAAAAGAAAATATAAAATAAAATATTCTTTTATATTTTTTGTAATAATTTCATAGCTTATTAACATACATATTGGGATCAAGAATGTTGTTAAAATTATAAAAAATAATGAAATACCGTCAAGACCTAAATAAAAATTAATATTAAATTGACTAATCCACTCTATTTTAAATAAATATTGAAAATTAGAAGTTGATTTATCAAATAAAATCCATAAAGGTAATGACATTAAAAAAATGAAAAAAGACATAAAAATACTAAAATTTTTTATAAATTTTTCATTTTTTACAAAAGATAATATAATAACTGCAATCAATGGCAAAATAAGTAAAAAAATTAATATAAACTTATTAAACATAAAAATTTAAATAAATAAAATGGGCGAAAAATGGGACTTGAACCCATAACACTTAGACCCACAATCTAACACTCTACCTTTAAGTTATAATCGCCTTTTTAAATTTTTCTTAAATAATATATAAAATTTAAAAAAGGTTGAATTACTAAATTATTTAAAGGTGGATAATTTTGAGATATTATTTGTTTTAATTTTAAATTTGAATAAATATTATTTTGAATATTTAAATAAATTAATTCAAGTTTTTTAAAAGAAGTTAAATTTTTTATTAAATTTAAATCTTTATCTCCATATATTACTAAAATAGAACCTTGTCCTTTTAATTTTGAAAAAATATGAGTAGTTAAGTTTTGTTTTAAGATTAAAGATTTATAATCTAATTTCTTAAGAATTTTTTTTAAAGATATTATTTCGTTAATATTTAAATCATTATAACGAAATATATATATATATTTATAAGTTTGTTTAATTTTTTGTAATTGATTTAATTTATATTTTTTAAAAAATTTAATTTTTTGTTTCAACATATTTTTTAATTAACGATCAATTTCACCAAATACAACATCTAAAGTACCTATAATTGTAACAACATCAGCAATCATATGATTTTTAGCTAAAAAATCTAATGCTTGTAAATGTAAAAATCCTGGTGATTTTATTTTACATCTATAAGGTTTATTTGTGCCATCAGATACTAAATAAACACCATACTCACCTTTAGGTGCTTCAATTACCGTATAAGTTTCTCCACTATTTATACTAATATTTTCAGAATAATATTTAAAATGATGTATTAAAGATTCCATTGAATTTTTAATTTGAATTCGATTTGGATTAGTGATTTTTTTATCATCTAATTTTATAGGACCATTAGGAATTTTATTAAGTATTTGTAAAATAATTCGAATAGATTGTCGCATTTCTTCAATTCTAATTAAATAACGATCATAACAATCACCATTTGTACCAACAGGTATATCAAAGTCTAATTGATCATAAATCTCGTAAGGTTGAGTTTTACGTAAATCCCATGAGATTCCAGATCCACGTAACATTACTCCACTAAAACCTAAATTTAAAGCATCTTTAGCAGAAACAATACCAATATCAACTAATCTTTGTTTCCAAATTCTATTATTAGTTAACATCTCCTCAATTTCATCTAATCGGGTATTAAATTGATCACAAAATATATATATATCATTTAATAATCCTTTAGGTAAATCTTGATTAACCCCACCTGGTCTAAAATAAGCTGCATGCATACGTGCACCTGAAACTCTTTCATAAAATTCCATTAATTTTTCACGTTCTTCAAACCCCCAAAAATAAGGTGTCATAGCTCCTACATCTAAAGCATGACAACAAACAGCTAATAAATGGTTTAAAATACGTGTTATTTCAGAAAATAAAACTCGAATATATTGAGCTCTTAAAGGGATATCGCAATTTAATAATTTTTCAATAGCTAAAACATAAGCATGTTCTTGACACATCATTGAAACATAATCTAATCTATCGAAATAAGGTAAAGCTTGTAAATAATTTTTATATTCTATTAATTTTTCAGTACCTCTATGTAATAAACCTATATGAGAATCAGCTTTTTGAACTACTTCACCATTTAATTCTAAGATTAAACGTAAAACACCGTGCGCAGCTGGATGTTGTGGTCCGAAATTTATAGAAAAATTTTTAATTTTTTTTAATGACATTTTTATTTATTAATTTTTTTAATCAAAAAAAATATTTATAAATTAATTTTTATATAAATATATAGCATATATAGTAAGTAAATATTTTAAAAATATTTATTTCTTTTATCACATTATGATTTTTCAAGAAATTTTCAATAATAATTTTGAAATTATTATTCCTGAATTTTTTTTAACAACTATTTTATTAATTTTATTATTATTTGGAGTTTTTTATAAAAAAAATCAAAATATGCAAAAAATTTTGATTATAAAAAATATTACTACTATAATAATATATTTATTATTAATTCTTTTAATATTAACATTAAATATAACAAATATTTCAAATAATATATTAAATGGTGTATTAATTATTAATAATTTTACACAATTTATTAAAGTAATTTTAATTTTATCAACAATTGTTTGTTTTTTAATACAACAAAAATATTTAATACAACAAAAAATAAATGCATATGAAATTAATATATTAATGTTAATATCATTATTAGGTTTAATGTTATTAGTATCGACAAATCATTTAATTACTTTGTATTTATCAATAGAATTACAAAGTTTAAGTTTTTATATTTTAACATCTACACAAAAAAAATCAATATTATCCATTGAGGCTGGATTAAAATATTTTATTTTAGGATCAATTGCTTCAGGTTTTATATTATTTGGTTCTTCAATAATTTATGCTATTACAGGTTCCTTAAATTTTAATAATATTTTTTTAATATTATCAAATATAAATTTTTTAGAAAATATTAATATTTTAATAAGTTTATCTTATGGATTAATCTTTATTTTAGTTGGTATTTTATTTAAAGTAGGAGCTTCGCCTTTTCATTTTTGGTTACCTGATGTTTATGAAGGTGCTCCTAATAATATTTCTAGTTTTTTTGCTATTGTTCCTAAAATAGCTTTTATTGGTATTTTAATTCGTTTATTTTTTGAAATTTTTTTTAATATTTCATATTTTTTTGAAATTTTTTTTTATATTATTTCATTTTTATCTATGTTGATAGGTGCATTATCCGCATTACAACAAAAAAAAATTAAAAGATTATTAGCTTATAGTTCTATCAGTCATGTAGGTTTTATTTTAATAGGATTTACTTCAAATATGTTAAATAATATTCCATTTATTTTATTATATGTTCTTATTTATATTATAACAAGTATTAATTTATGGACTTCATATTTATCTTTAAATATAAATCATAAACCGATTAAATATTTAACAGATTTATCAAATATACATACTATTAATAAATTAATTGCTATTATTATTATTATAAATATTTTTTCATTAGCAGGTATCCCACCATTAGCAGGTTTTTTTTCAAAATTATTTATATTTTTTTCAGCTATTAAAAATAATTATTTTAGTTTAGTTTTTTTTGGTATTTTAATAAGTGTTTTAAGTTCTTTTTATTATCTAAAAATAATTAAAATTATTTATTTTGAAAAAATATTAAGAAAAATGTATATATCAAAAATAAATAAAATGCAAAGTATAGTGTTAATTATTAATACTCAATTTATTTTATTTTTATTTATTTCCCCTAATATTATATTAGTAAATTTAAACAAAATTTATTTATATTTATTAATATAATATTTAGTCTGGATAGCTCAGTTGGTTAGAGTAAAAGACTGAAAATCTTTGTGTCGGTGGTTCAAATCCACCTCCAGACAATTTTTATTATTAAAAATATGTATCTTTTAAGAATAACTTTTAAATCATTTCAAAAAATAAAACAACTTAAACAAAATTTATTAAAGTTAAAAACTATTAATAAATTAAAAAATATTCAAATACATGGAATTTTTCAAACAAAAAGTAAAAATAAAATTTTTACTTTATTAAGATCACCTCATGTTAATAAAAAATCACGTGAACATTTTATAATTAAAAATTATACACCAAAAATTGATATAAAATTTAAAAATATTTTTCAATTATTAAATTTTTTAATTTTAATTAAAAAATTTTTATCAAAAAATACATTAATCAATATTAAAATTATAAAAAAAAATTAAAGTTATGCTTATAGCTTAATTGGATAAAGCGTTAGATTGCGGATCTATAAAATGAAAGTTCGAGTCTTTCTAAGCATATATTTTATTTTGAAGTATAGCCAAGTGGTAAGGCCTCCGTTTTTGGTACGGAAAATCAAAGGTTCGAATCCTTTTACTTCAAAGGGCCTATAACTCAGTTGGTTAGAGTATACGCCTGATAAGTGTAAAGTCAGTAGTTCAAATCTACTTAGGCCCATAGAATAATTAGCTCAATTGGTAGAGTATTTCGTTTACACCGAAAATGTTAGCGGTTCGAGTCCGTTATTATTCAATTATTAGAAAATAATATGTCAACAATTAATCAATTATTTTTAAAAAAACAAAAACGTTTAGAAAAAAAAAAAAGAAACAAAAGCCCAGCTTTAAAACAATGTCCTCAACGTAAAGGTATTTGTTTAAAAGTTTATAATACAACCCCAAAAAAACCGAATTCAGCTATGCGTAAAGTAGCAAAAGTCCATTTATCTAGCAGATATACAATAATTACGTATATCCCGGGTATAGGACATACTTTACAAGAGCATTCAATTGTATTAATTAGGGGTGGTCGGGTAAAAGATTTACCTGGAGTAAAATATCATGTAATTCGAGGTAAATATGATTTATTGGGTATTTATTCACGCAAAACATCAAGATCAAAATATGGAACTAAAATACGAAGAGTATAAAATAAAAAAATTATTTATAAATATGTTATTAAAAAAAGGTAAAAAAACCTGTTCAGAAAATATATTTAAAAATATTTTAATTAATTTAAAAAAAACTACAAAACAAAAACCTAATTTTATTTTATTTAAATCAATTGATAATTTATTACCTAAATTAAAAGCTATTAGTATCCCTAATAAAAAAAGAAATAAAAAAAAAAAAAAAGATCGTTATTTTTTAATGCTTTTAAATGAAGATAAACAAATTAAAAAATCAGTATCTTGGTTACTTTTAAATACAAATTTAAAAAATTTAACAAGTGAAATTATTCAAACTTCAAAAAATAAAAGTAAAACAATTAATACAAAAAAACAATATTATAAAAATATTAAAAAATTAAAATTTAATCTTATTTTTGATTAAATTATTAAAATTATTTATCAATAAATAATTAATTATTACAAGTTCTTAAATTATTATGAAAAATTATTATTATATTAATAAAAAAAATTTAAAAATTGAAACAACAACAACAAATGATTCTAATATCAATAAATTTCAAAATGATTTAAAATTTTTAAAAGAAATTACACAAAATACACAAAATACACAAAATCACCCTTACCATTTAGTAGATCCAAGTCCATGGCCTTTTGTTATTTCATTTGGGCTTTTTTTTTTAACTTTTGGTGGTGCTATGTATTTCCATGGTTATATAGGTAGTAATTTTTTAACTTTAACAGGTTTTTTAATGGTTATTTTAACTATGTATACATGGTTTCGTGATATAGTTAGAGAAGCTGTATATGAAGGTCAACATACAAAACAAGTACAATTAGGTTTAAGAAATGGTATGCTTTTATTTATTTTTAGTGAATTACTATTTTTTATTAGTTTTTTTTGGGCTTTTTTCCATTCTGCTTTAGCACCAACCCCAGAGATTGGGTCGTTATGGCCACCATTAGGTATTGAGACTGTTAATGCTTGGGGTATTCCTTTATTAAATACTATAATTTTATTATCATCAGGAGCAACAATTACATGGGCACATCACTCTATTGTATTCGGTGATAGAAAAAATGCAATTTTAAGTTTAATTATTACTATTTTATTAGCTTTTTTTTTTTCTTTAATTCAAGCATATGAATATATTGAAAGTACTTTTTCAATTTCTGATAGTATTTATGGTACTACTTTTTTTTTATTAACAGGTTTTCATGGTATACATGTTATTGTAGGTACTATTTTTATTATAGTAAGTACTTTAAGATTAATTAATCATCATTTTACAAAACAACACCATTTCGGTTTTGAAGCTGCTGCATGGTATTGGCATTTTGTTGATGTTGTTTGGTTATTTTTATTTGTAGCTGTTTACTGGTGGGGTGGTAATTAATTTATATTTAATAAATTAAAAATCTTTATGTTTAGTCCCTTAGAACAATTTGAAATTTTACCTATTTTTCAAATACCTTTTGTATTTACTAACGCTTCTTTAATCTTAATAATAGGTTTAAGTTATTTATATATTTTTACATGTATAAAAACTAAATTTATTCCAACACGTTTTCAACAAATTTTTGAAATGATTTTTAATGTTACTATTGAATTAACTTATTCAAGTATTGGTAAAGCGGGTAAATATTTTGTTTCATTAATTTTTGTTGTTTTTTTTTTTATTTTATTATGTAATTTAATTGGAATGGTTCCGTACAGTTTTACTGTGACTAGTCATTTAATTATTACTTTTACTTTAGCATTAACTATTTATTTAGGTTTTAACATAATTGGTATAAAAAAACATAAATTAAATTTTTTAAATTTATTATTACCTAGTGGTGCAAGTATAGCATTAGTTCCTATTTTAGTACCTATTGAATTAGTTTCATATATTTTCCGTGTTATTAGTTTACCTGTACGATTATTTGCAAATATGATGGCTGGACATACTTTATTAAAAGTAATTGCAGGATTTGCTTGGACTATGTTAAATGTTAATAGCTTTATTTTTATAGCACATTTTATTCCTTTAATAATTATTGTTTTATTAGTTGGTTTGGAAATAGCCGTAGCTTTAATTCAAGCATATGTTTTTACTATTTTAACATGTATGTATATTAATGATGCATTAAATTTACATTAATGAAATATTCAAATAAAATATAATATTTTGGAAAAGTAGCTCAGTTGGTTAGAGTGGTAGCTTGTCACGCTATAGGTCGCGGGTTCGAGTCCCGTTTTTTCCGTTTAATTATATTATATCTTAAAAAATTTTTATAAATATGTTATTAAATTATTCAAATATTTTTATATTTTTAGTATTAAGTTTATTTTTATCTATTTTAATTTTCATTTTATCTTTTGGATTAATTAAACAAAAAGATGATTTAGAAAAGTTAACAGCTTATGAATGTGGATTTAATCCTTATGATGATGCTAGAAAAGTTTTTGATGTAAAATTTTATTTAGTAGCTATTCTTTTTATTATTTTCGATTTAGAAGCTGTTTTTGTTTTTCCTTGGGTTTTAACTTTAAGTTCAAATTTTTCATGGGGATTTTGGACTATGATTGAATTTTTAGTTGAATTAGTTATAGGTTTTATTTATATTTGGTGTAGTGATGCTTTAGAATGGTAAATTGAAAAATATAAATAAAATTTATTGTTATTATTTTAATAAATCCAAATTATTGGATTTATTAAAAAAATTAAATAAATAAATATTTTATAAAAAAATATATATATAATTTAATATATATATTATATATATTAAATATATTTTTTTATAAAATATTTATTATTTAAGTAGAAATATTTTCGAATATTTTAAATTTATTTTATTTTAATATGTTATTATTAACTTTAATTTTTTTACCTTTTTTAGGTTCAGTAGCAGCTGGACTATTTGGTTTTTATATTGGTCGTAAAGGTTCGGTATTTATAACTACGTTAACAACTTTTTTAAGTTGTATTTTTTCATTAATTATTATATATAATTCAATTACTAATGAATATGAATATATTATTTATATTTCAAATTGGATTAATAGTGGTTTATTTAATTGTAATTGGTGTTTTTTATTTGACAGTTTAACTATGATAATGTTAGTTGTTGTAACTAGTATTTCAACTTTAGTTCATTTATATTCATCACAATATATGGCCCACGATCCACATTTATCAAGATTTATGTCATATTTATCATTATTTACTTTTTTTATGATTATATTAGTTACTGGTGATAATTTTATGCAAATGTTTGTTGGATGGGAAGGTGTTGGTTTTTGTTCTTATTTATTAATTAATTTCTGGTTTACAAGATTACAAGCAAATAAAGCAGCTATTAAAGCAATGTTAGTTAATAGAATTAGTGATTTAATTTTACTATTAGGGGTATTAACTATTTTTTATAATATAAGAACAATTGAATATTTTAGTACTTTTGCTGCCATTTCTATTGTAAAAGATTTTAAATTTATTTTTTTTAATTATATTTTAAGTATTATTGATGTAGCTTGTATTTTAATTTTTATAGGAGCAATGGGTAAATCGGCTCAAATTTTTTTACATTTATGGCTACCTGATGCTATGGAAGGTCCTACACCTGTTTCTGCTTTAATACATGCAGCAACAATGGTAACAGCTGGTGTATATTTAACAGCACGTTGTTCACCTATGTTTGAATATTCAATGTTTTCTTTAAAAATAATTACAATTATAGGTGCTTCTACTGCTTTTTTTGCAAGTACTATCGGATTAGTACAAAATGATTTTAAAAAAATAGTCGCTTATTCTACTTGTAGTCAATTAGGTTATATGTTTTTTGCTTGTGGATTATCAAATTACCCTTTAGCAATTTTCCATTTATCAAATCATGCTTATTTTAAAGCTTTATTATTTCTATGTTCTGGTGCAGTAATTCATGCAATGGGTGATGAGCAAGATATTAGAAAAATGGGAGGTTTAAGACGTATCCTACCTTTTACTTATATAATGTTTTTAATAGGTTCATTATCATTAATGGGTTTCCCTTTTTTAACTGGATTTTATTCTAAAGACTTAATTTTAGAAGTAGCTTTTGCTAGTTTTAGTGAAACAGGTCATTTTGCTTATTGGTTAGGTACAATAGGTGCTTTTTTTACTGCATTTTATTCTACTCGTTTATTATTTTTTGCTTTTTTAAGTGAAACGAATGCTTATAAAAATATCATTAAAAATGCTCATGATGTTCCTTTAGAAATGGGAATTCCTTTAGGTTTATTAGCTTTTGGTAGTATTTTTATTGGTTATATTTCTAAAGATATGTTTGTAGGTTTAGGTTCAGATTTTTGGAATAATTCAATTTATATAAATCCATTCAATAATCAAATGATTGATGCTGAATTTTTACCTACTTTTTTTAAATTACTACCAGTTATTTTAAGTTTTTGTGGTTTATTTGGCGCTTTTTATTTATATTTTTTTAAATTTAAATTTTTATATAATTTAAAAATTTCAGAATACGGTCTTTATTTTTATAACTTTTTAAATAGAAAATGGTATTTTGATAAAATTTATTATGAATTTATTAATCAATATATTTTAAAAGTTGGTTATAATGTTACATATAAAATGATTGATAAAGGTTTAATTGAAATGTGCGGTCCTTATGGTTTAACAACAATTTTTCCTTTTTTAAGTCAACAAATAATTTTACTACAAACTGGTTATATTTACCATTATTCTTTATTAATGTTAATTAGTACTATTTTTTTAATAAATATTATTTTCTTTTCTATTATTTATTATTTTAATATTATTACTATTTTATTATTTTTATTTATTTTTTTATTAATTAAATAAAAATAATAAAATATATATCTTTTAAGATAAAATTATATATTTTATGGATTTTGAAACAATTTTTTTTTATACTTTTTCAACTATAGCTTTAACTTCAGCTATATTTGTAATATATTCTACAAATACAATATATTCTGCATTTTTCTTAATATTAGTTTTTACAAATTCGACAGGATTATTATTAATTTCAGAAGTTGAATTTTTATCAATAATGTTAATTATTATTTATGTTGGAGCCATTACTGTGTTATTTTTATTTGTTATTATGATGTTAGATGTTAATGTTTTAATTGATAAAAATAAAATAAATAATAATTTTGGTTATTTACCTATTATTTTTTTAATTAGTTTTATTTTTTTTTTAGAAACATTTGTTATGTTTAGTAAAGTTTTTACATCATATTATCATTTAATAAATAATTCTTTTTTTAATCAAGAAGTAAATACTTTATTTTTTTTTAGAGATAGTATGAAAGGTACTTTTGAAATATTTGTTGATGTAAAACCTTTTTTAAAAAATTTTATTAATCAATTGGATACTATTACAAATATTGAAACCATCGGTCAAATTTTATACAGTTATTATGCTTTTTTTTTTTTAGCTGCAGGTATTATATTATTAATTGCCTTAATAGGTGCAGTAACTTTAACAAAAAAAGAAAAAAAAAAAAATTTTAAACAAAATATTTATAAACAACTTTCAAGAAATTCATTAAAAGCTATTTTTAATGTTAATTCACATAAATTTGTTTAAATAAATTTTTAAAAATAAAACTAAAACAACCTTAACTTAATTGGTAGAGTATTAGCCTTCTAAGCTTTAAAATCTTGGTTCGAGTCCAAGAGGTTGTACACAGTTTTATTTAAAAAAAATTTAAATTAATTTTATTAAGTAAAAATAATTAAATATAAAAAAGAAAATACGCTATTTTACTTTGTCTGTCATTATAAACATTTAATAAATATAAAATAAAAATATTATTTTTATTTTATATTTATAATGATAATAAATTAATTTTATAAATTGAAATATCTCCATATAATTTAAAGAAAACAATCATAATAGCTAATCCAATAGCAGATTCTGCTGCTGCTACGGTTAAAATTAATAATGAAAAAACTTGTCCTATTATATCATCAATTAAAACTGCAAAATAAATAAAATTTAAATTAATTGATAATAATAATAATTCAATAGACATTAAAATAATTATAATATTTTGTCTATTTAAAATTATACCAAATAATCCTAGACAAAATAAAAAAAAAGTAAAAAAAAAATGATTTAAAATACTCATAATTAAATTAACCAATTAAAACTAATTAAAATACCAGCAGTATACAAAAACCAACTTAATGTAAAAGGTAAAAATACTTTCCAACCTAAACGCATTAATTGATCATAACGATATCTCGGTAAAACAGCTCTAGCTACTACAAATAAAACAACAAAAAAACATACCTTAATACTAAACCAAAAAGATCCTGGTAAGAAATTAATAAATTTAATACTAAAAGGAAAAGGTGCTAACCATCCACCTAAAAATAAAATAGTAGTTAAACTACTCATTAATAACATATTCGCATATTCTCCTAAAAAAAATAATGCAAATCCCATTGCTGAATATTCAACATTATAACCCGAAACCAGTTCAGCTTCCGCTTCAGGCAAATCAAAAGGGTGTCTATTTGTTTCTGCTAAACAAGATATAAAAAAAATTAAAAAAATAGGAAAAAGAGGGAAACAATACCAAACAGTTTTTTGTGCTAAAACAATAGAAATTAAATTTAAAGATTTAGCACAGATAATTACTGAAAGAATTGAAAAACCAATAGTTAATTCATATGAAATCATTTGTGCTGTTGATCTTAATGCACCTAAAAAGGAATATTTTGAGTTACTTGACCAACCGCCAATAATAATACCATAAACACCTAATGATGAAATTGCTAATAAATATAAAATACCTATATTTAATTCAGTAAAAAACATACCGAATCCTAAAGGTATAACAGTCCAACTTAATAAACTTAAAAAAAAAGCTAAAATTGGTGCAAATATAAATAAAATTACATCAGCATTACTTGGTAAAATAGTTTCTTTTACAAATAATTTAAGACCATCAGCTAATGGTTGTAATAATCCAAAAGTACCTACAACATTAGGTCCTCTTCTTCTTTGAATAGAAGCTAATACTTTACGTTCAACTAAAGTAAAATAAGCCACAGCAATTAATAAAGGTAAGACTAAAATTAAAAATTTTAAAATTGTGTATATCATAATGATTTCGATTGATTTTTAATAATTTTTTTAGAATTAATTAATATTTTTGAATATTGTTCTAATATATTTGTATAATAATTATTTTTAATTAATGAATCTAAAAAATTAATATTAATTTTTAAATGTTTTTTATTAAAATTAAAATTATTTATAATTTTTAATTTTTTTTTTAATAAATAAGGTAAAATATCTGTAATTTTAAAAAATGAAGTTGATTTTGATTGATTTTTACTTATTAAAAACTTATAAATATTTCTATATATTATAGAATCTTTACGTTGTTCAGTATTTAAGTTTAAAATTTGATCATTTTTTTGAATTAAACCTTCTATATTAATATACATTCCATTTTTTTCTAAAAAAGTTAATCCAGGTAAAATTAAATTAGAATTTTGTGCATCTTTTGTAAGATGATGTCCTTGATAAATAATAAAATTATTTTTAGACATTTTTAATGTATTTTGTAAATTTGTATTAAATAAATAATATAGATTAAAATTATTTAATGAATTTCGTGGTTTTGGGAAAGTAATTTCCAAAAAATTAATTAAAGAAGTTTGTGAATTAAAAAAATTAATATTATTATTAATAAATGATAAATTTTTTAATTTTGAAAAAATAAACGATCCATTTTTTTGATTTATAATATTTTCACCTAAAATAATTAAAGGTTTTTTTGCTTTTTTTAAATCTTTACAAAATAAATGTTTTCCTAATATAATATTTATCAAGGTTTTAAAAGTTAATCCTAAATGTTTTATAGGGTAAGTGAAATTAGTTTTATTACCTATATAAGCTATTTTAAAATTCCCTTTTTTTAAACGATTTATTAGATGAATATTTAAAATAGAACCTTCTTTACGAATATCACTACCAATTATTAAACAAAGATCAGATTCTTCAATAGATTTTAAAGTATTATTAAATAAAAAATTTGAAGTTAAATCTGAATTAATTTTAAAATTTTGATTATTTAAAAAACGTTCATAATTTATATTTAAAATTCCTAATTTATTTAAATTTTTTTTTAATAAAAAAAGTGATTCTAAATCAGTTAAATCACCAATAATACCTTTAATTTTAGAACTATCAGTAGTTATTAATTTTTTATTAATTATATTTAAAGCTTCTAACCATGAAATTTTATGAAAATTATTTCCATCATCTTTTAATAATGGATATTTTAATCGTTGATACTTTAAACTATCGAAAAAATATCTTGTCTTATTTGAAATCCATTCTTTATTAATATTAAAGTTAGTTTTAGGTAAAATACGTACAATTTCGTTATTAAAAATATCAATTTTAATATTTGAACCTATACTGTCTAAAATATCAACACCTTCTTTTTTTTTTAATTCCCATGAACGTGCTTTAAATGTATAAGGTTTTGACGTTAAAGCACCTACAGGACATAAATCAACTAAATTACCAGAAAATTCTGAATTAAATATTTTTGGATAATAAAAATTGATTTCTGTTTTATTACCACGACCGGTAGTTCCTAAATCATCAATTCCACAAATTTCATTTGCAAAACGAACACAACGTGTACAGTGTATACATCTAGTCATAATAGTTTTAATAAAAGGACCACAATATTTATCTTCTACACCGCGTTTTTTAAAAAAAAAACGACTACGATCAGAACCAAAAATCATAGTTTGATCCTGTAGATCACATTCAGAAGCTTGATCACATATAGGGCAATCTAAAGGATGGTTTATTAGAAGAAATTCTAACACACTTTCACGTGCTTTTTGAACTAAAGGTGTATCAGTAAATATTTTCATATTAGGCATTAAAGGCATAGCACATGAAGCTACTGGTTTAGGTGAATTCTCAATTTCGACTAAACACATTCTACAATTTCCCGCAATTTGTAAATTTTCCTGAAAACAGAATTTAGGAATTTCTAATTTAACAGTATTACAAGCTTGTAATACTGTTAAATTTTTATTAACTTTTAATTTTATATTGTTAATATATATAGTAATCATTAATATGATAAAAATTAAATATAATATGAATTTATTTTCACTAAAAAGATATATTTTTTATAAAATATATCTTTATAGAAATTATCAAAGAAGGGATTTGAACCCTTAATGCTTTACAGCTTTACATCCTAAGTGTAACGTGTTTACCAATTTCACCACTTTGATAATAAATAATACCTACTATTGGACTTGAACCAATAACCCTTTAATGGGAACAGATTTTAAATCTATCGTGTTTACCAATTTCACCAAGTAGGCTTGTTATTTTTTTAAATATATGAAAAAAAATAAAATAATAACTTATTTACAATTACATTTATTTGAATTAAAATATAATTTTATTATATTTTTAATTACTTTTTTTTATCTTTTTCTAATTTCATATTATTTTTCAGATCAATTAATATATTTATTAGTTAATAATTTACTTAATAAAAATATGTTAAAATATTTTATCTTTACAAATATTACTGAAATTTTTATTACTAATTTTTTAATAGCAATTTTTATATCAACTTTTATAGTAATTCAATTAAGTATTTTATTAATTTGGTTTTTTTTATCAGAAGGTTTATATAAATTTGAAAATTTTCTTTTTATAAAATTTTATATTTTTTTTATTATATTTAATTTTTTTATAATAAATTTAATTTTCACAAATATTATTCCACATATATGGGATTTTTTATTAAATTTAAATTTTTCAAATTTATATCTTTTAACTATTTATTTTGAACCAAAAATCAATAATTATTTTGATTTTATTTTTTCATCATTTATTTATATATTTATAATATTTATTTATTTTTATTTATTATTTTTTTTTATATTTAATAATATATTTCAACTTAAAATAATTATTAATTTAAGAAAATTTTTTTATTTAAAAATAATAATATTAAGTGCTTTAATTACTCCACCAGATATTTTTAATTTTTTATTAATTTATATTTTATTTATATTAATTTTTGAAATATTTATATATATTTTAATATATTTAAATTATTTTTTTTATAAAATTTAATTTATTTTTATTTAAATTAATATCTGTATCCGTAATAATTCTTTTTCTTTAAAAATTTTTAAATCTAATTGATAATTTTTTAAATACTTAATAGATGTTATTTTTAAAGAAGATCCATTTGTTAAAATAATTTTATTTTTATAGGTAAAAAATTTTTATTTTTATTCATATATTCTAATTTATTTTTTGGCTAGATAACATAATGGTAATGTAAAGGACTGCAAATCCTTTAATGACGGTTCAAATCCGTCTCTAGCTTTTTAAAATTAAAGGATAGAGTGGGATTTGAACCCACGGTATTATTACATACTTCAGTTTTCAAGACTGACACCTTAAACCACTCGATCACCTATCCATTTAAGAAAAAAATTAAGATTAACGTCTTTTTTTTTTTTTTAATCTACAACCATTAAAAGGTTTTGTTGTTTTATCTAAAAGATATCTTATTTTAAAATTTTTTTTTAAATTTTTTAAAACATTATATCTACCTAAACCGGTACCGTGTAAATAAACTTTTAATTTTTTAATTTTTTTAATTTGAAGATATTTATTAATTTTATAAACAATTAATTGAACATTATATGGTGTATTTTTTTTAAATCTTGTTTTTTTTAATGACTTTGTTGACCATTGTTTTAAAAGATTTCCATTATAATTTGTTAAACTTATAATAGTATTTTTTAAACTAGCAGTAATATGCAAATTAGCTAAAATTAAAGGATTTTTTTTTTTTAAATTTATTTTTACTTTATATTTATTTCTAAAATTATATTTAAATTTAGTATTATTCATAGAATGATAATTTTATTTTTTTTTCTTTTTTTGTACCTTAAAAGGACGTTTATTACGTGAAATACGTTTTTGAATAAAAATTTTTTTTATTTTTTTAGACGTTTTTGCATTTGTATGTGTACGTTGTCCTCTAACGGGTAATCCTTGACTTTGTCTAATTCCACGATTACTTTTAATTTCTACTAATTCATTTAATCTTTCAGTTTTAGCTTTTTTTAAAAGCTGTTCGACTTTTAAATTTTTGTTAATATAATTAACAAGTCGGTTTACGTGGTTGTTTTTAAGTTTATTAAGGGTGATTTGAGGATTAATTCCTATATTTTTACAAATTTTCTTAGATTGAAACTCATTAATACCATATAATATGGTTAATGAATATAAAATACTTTTTGAATCTGAAATTGTTTTATTAAAAATATATAACATAATAGATTTTATCTATATACCATATAAAATGATAGAAAAAAAAATAAATCCCATAACACCGTCACAACGTCAAACATTTTTATTGAAAAAAAAAAATTTAACTCGAATTTTTAAAATTAAATCTTTAACAAAAGGTTTTCAACGTGCTAATGGTAAAAATAATCAAGGTAAAATAACAGTAAGACATCGAGGGGGTGGACATAAACGTTTATATAGAATAATTAATTTTAATAGATCTAAAAATATAGAAGGTTATGTTATTAAAATTTTATACGATCCAAACCGTTCAGCAAATATTGCTTATATTAAAAAAGATTCAAAATCATATTTAATTTTAGCACCTGAAGGTTTAAAAATTAATCAATATATAAAAAGTTCATCAGATGCTGAATTAAAAGTAGGTAATGCGTTACCTTTACAAAATATTCCTATCGGTAGTTTAATACATAATATTAGTCTATACCCACACTCAAGAGGTAAATTAATAAGAAGTGCAGGTACATCAGCGCAATTAATTCAAAAAATTAATAATAAATATGCCAGAATTCGTTTAAATTCTGGCGAATTAAAATTAATTTTATTAACTTGTTTTGCTACATTAGGTGTTGTATCTAATATTAATCATAAAAAAATTAAATTAGGAAAAGCCGGACGTTCACGTTGGTTAAATAGAAGACCTTCTGTACGTGGTGTAGCAAAAAATCCTGTTGATCATCCACACGGGGGTGGTGAAGGTAAAACTAGTGGTGGACGTCCTTCTGTAACACCTCAAGGTAAAATAACTAAAGGAAAACCTACACGTAAGAAAAAAAAAAAAAAATTAATTATTCAATAAAATATGTCTAGAAGTAAATATAAAGGTCCTTTTTTTAAAGTTAATTTATTAAAAAAAAAATGGATGAAAATAACTAATAAAAATTTAACAATATTACCTGAATATAGTAATCATTCTGTAAGTGTTTATAATGGTAAAATATTTATTAATTTAGAAATAAATGATAAGATGATTGGCTTCAAATTTGGTGAATTTATCAATACACGAAAAAAACATATATATAAAAAAAAAAAATAAATTATGGGTCAAAAAATTATACCAATTAGTTTAAGATTAAATAAAAAAAAAAATTGGAATTCAAAATGGATTGTTAAGGATAATGAATATTCTAATTTATTACATTTTGATTTAGAAATTAAAAAATATTTTCAAAATATTTTTAATTATAAAAATCTAAAATTAATAGATATAAATATAATAAAAACATCTAATAATATTAATGTATATATTTATATACAAAAAAATGCAAAAAAATATTATAAATTATCTTATAATAAATTAATAAATAATTTAAATATATATTACCCTAATAATAATATTAAACTATTTATTAAAAATATTCAATTTTTTGAATTTATTAAATTACGAAAAAATTTAAAAAAAATTTTTGATAAAATAAAAAAAAAAAATAGAATTAATAAAAATGTTAAAAAAATGATTTATAATTTTAGTTATGCTTTTTATACTAAAAATATTAATATTATAACATTCTATATTAAACAAACACTAGAAAGAAAAAAAACACATAAAAAATTTATCAATAATATTGATAATATGCTTCAAGAATTTTTTCAAATGTTTTCCAATTTTATTGGGTATCGTCTACAATTTAAAGGTCGTTTAAATAAATCAAAACGTAAAAAAAAAATGATTTTTCAAAAAGGAAAAATACCTTTAAATACTTTAGAATATGATATTAAATATCATTTTAATGAATTTAAAACTCCTTCAGGTATTTGTAGTATTAAATTATGGATTTTTTTTAAACCTTTAGAAATAAATTTAAATTCTAAATTTTTAAAAAAAAAAATTAAAAAATCTTAATTATGTTATTTCCAAAAAAAACTAAATATAAAAAACAATTTAAAGGTAAACTTGTAGGTAAAACAACAAAAGGTAATAATATTATTTATGGTAAATATGCAATTAAGGTTTTAGAAGAAACTCGTTTAACTTCTAGACAAATAGAAGCAACTCGTAGAATAATTATTCGAAAAATGAAAAGATTAGGATTTCTTTGGATACGAGTTTTTCCAGATACCCCTGTTACTTCAAAACCTACAGAAAATCGTATGGGTAAAGGGAAAGGCGCTGTTTCTTTTTGGGTAGCAAAAGTTAAAAAAGGCCAGATTTTATATGAAATTAGTGGTATTTCATTAGAAAATGCTAAAAAAGTTTTAAAAGCGGGTTCGAATAAATTACCAGTTAAAACAAAATTTATTTATAAATAATCAGGCTTATAGTTTAATTGGTTAGAGCATACCGCTCATAACGGTGTAGTTGTAGGTTCAAGTCCTACTAAGCCTAATTAAAAATTTTTATTTTAAATGAAAAAATTAAAAAAAAAAAAAATTAATAATTTACTAAATTATCAACAATTTTTAAAAAATAATTATTTAAAAAATAAAAAATTTAGATTAAAAGATATTTTATTTAAAAATCAAATTTTATATAATAATAATAATTTAGAATCATATGTAATTGAATTTAATAATTATGAAAATATTTATTTACCTTTTACTTCAATAAAAATAGATGAAATTTCAACAATTGCTGTAAAATATGAAAATATAATATTATTTAATTATGCTTTAACTTATAATATATTACATCAATTTAATAAAATAATGTTCCAATACATATTGAAAAAAAAAGAGAATTCAATAAAAGGACGTTTATTAGGAGGTAATTGGAATAATAAAAAAATCTTTATTTCGATTTTAGGATTTGTTTTTTCTATGAAACCTGTTAATTTAAATAATGCTTTAAATTATAAAAAAAAATTTTATTTTAATAAATATAATAAAAAAAGTTTTTATAAAAAAAGAATTAATACTACTAGGTTAATTAATTGTTATAAATTAAGATACTTAAATTTTAAAGTTAATAATTTTAAAACAACAAAAAAAGAATTTTCAAGACTTTTATACATTCAAACTGTTATTCAAAATCAAAAAATAAAAAATAATCGTTTAAAATAAAAATAAAAGTGCTCTTTCAAGAAAAATATATGTTGAAAAAATAAAATTTTAACAATAAATTATGCCACAATTCGATCAATTTTCATTTTTTAATCAAGTTTCATGGTTTTTATTTTTTTTTTTTAATTTTTATTTTTTTGTTACTTATTTTTTTTTACCTAAAATTTGTTACAATTTAAAATTTAGAAAAAAAAAAATAATTTTTGATAATAAAAAAAAAAATCAAATTAATTTTGAAAAAAATAATATTATTTTTTTTTTTAATAATTCTTATAAAATATTTTGTTCTAATTTTGAATTATTTTTTAATAAAAAATTATCAATTTATAAAAAAAATCAAGAAATTAAAATACATAAAACTCCGATTTTTAATAAAGTATTAAAACAAAAAATTAATAGTTTTTTAAATCAAAAATTTTTATTATTTAAAAAAATTTTTATAATAGTTAATTAAAAATCTAATTAACTTAAAAATAAGTGTATAGCTCAGTTGGTAGAGCACCGGACTTTTAATCCGATGGTCTTGGGTTCAAGTCCCAATACACTTATTAGGGGATATATTTCAACTGGTAGAAAGTATGTTTTGCAAATATAAGGTTATCGGTTCGAATCCGATTATCTCCATAATTATTATATAATTTTATGCAAAAAAAAATTAAAAAAAATATTAAACAACGTTATTTATTTAGAAATTTAGAAAAAAATAGATTAACATTAAAAATTATTTCAAAAAATTTAAATATTCAAAAAAATTTAAGATGGAAGTTACAACAAAAATGGTTCTTTTTTCATCAAAATTCATCAATTACTCGAATTAAAAATTTATGTGTTTTAACAGGACGTCCTAAAAGTGTTTATCGTTTATTTAAAATCTCGAGAATTCAATTACGTAAATTAGCATCAAAAGGTTTTTTACCTGGTGTTTCAAAATATAGTTGGTAAATTTATTATATATATGATTATAACAGATACTCTTTCAAATTTATTTTCAAAAATAAAAAACGGTTACTTAGCAAAAAAATCAAAAATAATACAGCATAAATCAAAACAAAGTATAAATATTTTAAATATTTTAGTTAAAGAAGGTTTTATAAAAAGTTATAAAATAAATTCAAAAAATCAATTAGATATTTATTTGAAATATAAAAAAAATAAAGCAGTTATTACTGGTATAAAACGTTTATCTAAACCTGGAAAACGTTTATATATAACTAATAAAGATTTATATAAAAAAAAAACAGGATTTTATATTATTTCAACATCTATAGGTATTTTAACTGATTTACAGGCTAAAAAATTAAATGTAGGTGGTGAATTAATTTGTAAAATTTTTTAAAAAAATATGATTAAAATTTTAAAAAAAAATATTAAATTTAAAAATAAAAATTTTCTTAAAAGTCCTTTAGGAAATATTCAACTTTTTTTTATAGATAAAACTTTTTTTTTTCCAAAAAATATAAAAATTTCTACTAAAAATAAAATAATTTTTTTTGAGACATCTTTAGGTTTATTATCTTTAACATTTATTGATAATATTTATTTTTTTTTAATAAAAAATAAATTATTAATAAATGTTAATATTGATAAAAATAAAAAAAGTATTTTACATTTATATAATAAATTAATTAAAATTAAAATAAAAGGTGTTTTACAGGGTTTTAAAATTAGTTTACTTTTAAAGGGTATAGGTTTTAAAGCTTTTATTGAAAATAATAATCTAATTTTGAAATTAGGATTTAGTCATAATATTATAATACCAATTCCTTCAAACATTGAAATTATTAATCAAACAAATATCTTAATTTTTAGTAGTATAGATTATATTTTTCTAAATCAATTTGTACATTATATTAGAAATCATAAAAAGCCTGAACCTTATAAAGGGAAGGGTTTATTATTAAAAAATGAGAAAATTTTACAAAAAGAAGGAAAAAAAAGTAAAAAATAATTAAATATGATAAAAAAAAAAAAAAATAATAATAATATATTATTAAATTTATTATTTAAATCGAAAAACATGTATGGAGAATCATTAGTTTATACAAATAAAGAAATTTTACCATTTATATACGGAAGTCGGCATGATTATACAATCATTAATTTAAAAGATGTTTCATTATTTTTAAAACGTATTTTTAAATTAATAAAATATATGTTACAAAAAAATGAAAAAATTTTAATAATAGGAAATAATAATGAGGTTCAATTTTTATTAAATACATCTTTTGTAAAAAAGAATCCAAATATCATTTTTTTTAATAAAGAATGGATAAATGGTCTAATTACTAATAAAATAATGAATACAACTTTTAATAAAATAATTAATTATTTACTTAAAGAAAATGAAATAAAACTAATTTTAATCATTAAAAGTTCAATAAAAGATACTTTTTTAAATCAAGAACTTTCTACTTTAAAAATTCCAACTATTTCATTAATAAATACAAATCAAACAATTAAAAATATAGATTATCCTATTATAACAAATTCTAGAAATATTCAATCAATATATACTTTAATGTATTTATTACGTAAAATATTTTAATAAAATAATATGAATAAATTAAAACCAAGAAATAAAATATGTTTTCAAAATAATAAAAACATACATAAAAATTTAAACTTATTAAAATTAAACTCAAAAAAATGGAATTTATTTAAAAAAAAATTAAGATATCGAAAAGAAATAAAACCTGAAAAAAGAAAAAAATTTTTTCAAAAAAGATTATTTGAAAAACAACAATTTCGAAATTTTTATGGATGTATTCATGAATATCAATTAAAAAATATATTTAGAAAGTTATCAAAAAAAGATAATAAAATAAATATCTTTAAAAAATTTATTATTTTATTAGAAAGTCGGTTAGATATAAATCTTGTAAGATTAAAATTAGTTAAAACAATTTTTAAAGCAAAACAATTAATTAATCATAAAAAAATTAAAGTTAATAATAAAATTATTAGTAAACCTAATTTTATATTACAAAAGGGTGATATTATCCATATTATTAAATAAATATGCAAAAAAATAAAAAAAATTATCAAAAAAATAAAAAATTTAATAAACAGCATTTTAATCAAAAAGATAATAAATATTCTTATTCTTATAAAAAATATAATAAAAATTCATATAAGAATAAAAATAATATTTATTACATCTTAGGTGAAAAAAGACCTTTAAGGCCATTAACAACTGCATATTTACATAGAAATAAAAAAATAAAAACAGGTATTTTTTTTAAAGAACCTACATTTAAAACTATATTATATCCTTTTTATTTAAATTTAAAATTAATTAATGAATATTTAAAAAAAAAATAA